CGCGCGCCAATGTTTTTTTTTTTCAAAGAAGGCCATCATGTAATCAAAAGACTTATTAATAAGTCGATGTCTTACTCCATGACTTTTAGAGAACAATAGCCTGACACAAAAGATTCGGGTAAACTTAGGTATCCTTTTAGACGCCCAATATAACCCCATCATTGATTTAAGACCTTGATAAGGTAAATACGCAGTCTATTCAATGCTAGGCATAATGAGTATAAGGACCTCAAAAAATTCTCTTTTCTTCCTATCCTATGAACTTTAAGGTGTATAAAGTTTCATACTGTATTCTTTAAGCAGAAGCGGGGCAATGGAGATTCTATTTAACTTAGATTGATCTAAGTCAAAAGCAAACCTACATCAGGATAACCCTTCTTTGAAACACTTTGGTAGTGCTCTCGGATCGGAATCAATAAATCCGAGCACATAGAGCCATTTTGTTATCTTTCTATCAAGAGAATTATGGTAGACTAACTGATTATTTATATCAGTTAATGAATGAGCCCAATGCAAAAAAAAAAAAATGCATGTTGGGTCTTTGAAAAAGTTCGAATCATTTTGATAATAAAAAGTTTGAGCTCTTTTACCGAGAAGGTCTACGGTTCGAATCCGTATAGCCCTAAAAAAAATTCAAATAAAAAAATTCTTGTTTTCATTTCTTCATTCTTTTTTTTCTTTGTTATTTTGAACTGGTCGCTTGGGGACGATTACTTGGTTCATCAAAAAAAAAACCATTCTCATAAGCTTGCTCGCAACAATCATTCAGGGCCGAGACATAAAACTGAAACAAAAAAAATCACATTTCAGTAGGTAAATCCAATTTGTATTTGTTCGAATCTTGGTTAAGCAAACCATAATTTCTTCATTCCTCTTCATAGGTCAATCAATTACATATGAAATTTCCTCCCCTCCTGCCCGTAATTAACAAGTTAGTGAGACTTTTTTCTTTATCTTTTTGCTACCTATTCAAGCCTAATGCATTTTTCGAGGTAAAATCGTGACATGAACTCGATTAAAAACACATTCCAACCTAACCCAACCAAACCCCAATCCTCTAGTAAGTTACACGAGTTTAAGAACCACGTACTGTATTTATGGACAAGTTCACAAGTCGAAGTTTGAAAAATGAGAAAATCTTTGAAAACTTTCATTGTTAACATTGTAAAATAGGTTTTTGGCATACTTCATGTACTTCGTAAAGAAAAAAAGGAGTTCTTTTTGCCGTATTCAATATCAATTCAATATCAATATAAAGAATAGAAAGATAAAGTAAACAATATACTTCTTATATTCTTATTAATTCGTATTCCTTATTAATATTAATTAATATTTCTAATTAATAAGAAATAATACAAATAAAGAATCTAAAAATAATATATAAATCTTAACTTAATATATATAGATTAATTAATAATCTAATCAATAATATAGTAATATACTAAAAAATGATAGTATAATATAGAAAATAATATAGAAATTAGTAAATGATATAGAAAACTAATAAATGATACAGAAAACTAATATAGAAATTTATATATAAATTATTAATATATTAATGATTTTATTAATATATATCATAGTAATAGAAATGCAATTTTTTTTTACTCTAAAAAATATTTAATAAATTGAAAATAGAAATTAATAAATAAAATAGTAAAAAAAAAAAAATAGTAATAAGTAATAAATTAATATTATCTATTTTAATATAGAATCAAATATAGAATAAATATTCATCGAATATTAATAGAATAGAATTCTATATATAATTAATATAATAATTTAGAATTAATATAATAATAATTAATAAATAATTTAAATAATTTTAAATAATTAATTAAATAATTAATAGTTTAAATAATATTTTAAATTTCTACATAAATTAAAAAAGAAAAATTTCAATTTTCTTTTATTAAATATTTAATTTCGAATTTTTAATAAAAAAAAAAATGAAAATAAGAATTTGGAAATTCTACTAAATTTCAATAAATTCTACGAAATTTCAATTCTATTAGAAATTTAGAAATTCTAAACAACTAAACAAAAAATGAAAATTCTATTTTGAATTCCCCCCATTTTTTTATAAAGAATCCGAAGTAAAAGGCGAGAGGAGCGTCTTCTTTATACTATGGCAATATCGAATAACAATATCGAAAAATTCAAAAATTGAAGTAAACATAATAGAAAAAATTGATAAATCTTGAAAAGAGACATGTACCAAAGCAAGCAAAGAAACTTGGGCGCTTGAATCAATTTTTGTTTTGACTAACTGGTTATGGGTGAGTTATTAAGTTAATTCCAATTCGACTCGATTAATCTAGTATATTTTCCACATTCATAGGAGTGCGCCTATGTTTCTGATTTACGAATATGATATATTCTGGGCGTTTCTAATAATATCAAGTGTTATTCCTATTTTAGTATTTCTAATTTCCGGAGTCTTATCACCGATTAGCAAAGGTCCGGAGAAATTTTCTAGTTATGAATCGGGTATCGAACC